GGCTTCTATTGGACCTGGAGTTGGACAAGGGACTGCTGCGGGCCAAGCCGTAGAAGGTATCGCGAGACAACCAGAAGCAGAGGGTAAAATACGAGGTACTTTATTGCTTAGTCTGGCTTTTATGGAAGCTTTAACAATTTATGGACTGGTCGTGGCATTAGCGCTTTTATTTGCAAATCCTTTTGTTTAATCCTTGAAATAAATGGGAAAGTCTTATTTTGATCTTTCTTATTTTATTATCTTAGATTTGCCGCTTGATTTTTCAAATTATATCAAGATTTCAATCCTACAATAACTTTAACTTATTCGTTGAGATAATACAATACCCCGTGGGAAGGACTAATTTGAGGATCAGGAATTAGCGGATCCACTCGCTTTTTTCCTTCCCGTTCTCGGTCCAATGGAACCCCCTTTTTTAGTACGCCTTGCAACGAACGAGATATATCGTAATTGATATGATACCTGGCCTGGGACCTAATTATAATTAAGTATTTTTTTTGGGGGGGGAGTTCAATTGAAATTAAATAGATTGAGAAATATGGAAAAAAAGAAAATCAACAAAGGGTGAAGTCATACAAAAAGAACTCTGTTCAATTTAGTCAGTCCTATCTATAAGAGGAGATCATATGAAAAATGTAACCGATTCTTTCGTTTCCTTGGGTCACTGGCCGTCCGCCGGGAGTTTCGGATTTAATACCGATATTTTAGCAACAAATCCAATAAATCTAAGTGTAGTCCTTGGTGTATTGATTTTTTTTGGAAAGGGAGTGTGTGCGAGTTGTTTATTTCAAGAATAAGCTGGATCTAACCAGCTGCACTTTTTTCTTTATAACTAGGAAAGAAAGGTGCACGATCCCGCGAATTACTTCTGAATCAATTCAGAAATCATATGTACGAACCGTAGCATTTCGTGATTCGTTGGTAAATACACTTTGATTCTCTATTAACCAATAATATGGGGCCCTAAACATGGTTAAAGCTAAATTGTTTGAAGTCTGGGCGCAACATTGGTGTTCTTTCTACCACTATGTTAGTATGGCGAGAGTTTCAAAACGAATCCTTGCATTTTATCCGATATAGAACACTCATATCGATAAAATGATTTGTGAACCTTTTATTGTTACTGAAAAACGGGAATCCCCTCCTTTTTTTATCCAATGCGGAATCGACGACCTATGTATAAAGTAAGCGGAATTTTTTGGATTTGAATAAAAAAAAAAGAAACAACTTTGCCGATAATTACAGATTTTTTGTCTGGTCGGAAGAGTCCTCCGAATATTCTGGTCTTGGATCAATGATCCGTTTCAATATTTTTGAATCCGAACAGAAAAGAGAGGATAAGCTCATTATATTATATATATAAAAAAAAATATAAATAAAAAAGTGATACGGGAATGCCCCATAAGTAAGTGAGCGTGAGAGCCAAATGAATCGAAAGATTCCTGTTTGGTTCGGGAAGAGGTCATGGAATTGTTAAAATTAATTGTAATGGGAAGATAATCTACTTTCATTAAGTGATTTATTAGATAATCGAAAACAGAGAATCTTGAGTACTATTCGAAATTCAGAAGAGCTACGCAAAGGGTCCATTGAAAGGCTGGAAAAGGCCAAGGCCCGCTTACGAAAAGTGAAAATAGAAGCGGATGAGTTTCGAGTGAATGGATATTCCGAGATAGAACGAGAAAAATTTAATTTGATTAATTCAACTTATCAGAATTTGGAACGATTAGAAAATTACAAAAATGAAACCATTCAGTTTGAACAACAAAGAGCGATTAATCAAGTCAGACAACGCGTTTTTCAACAAGCCTTACAAGGAGCTCTAGGAACTCTGAATAGTTGTTTGAACAACGAGTTACATTTACGCACTATCGGTGCTAATATTCGTATGTTTGGGGCGATGAAAGAAATAACTGATTAGTCCTTCTACTGTAGGTATTATTTATTGATTTTTCCTTTGCTTCTGAAAAAGAATTAAGCAAGACTCATGGCAACCCTTAGAGCCGACGAAATTAGTAATATTATCCGTGAACGTATTGAGCAATATAATAGAGAAGTCAAGATTGTGAATACTGGCACCGTACTTCAAGTAGGTGATGGCATTGCTCGTATTCATGGTCTTGATGAAGTAATGGCAGGTGAATTAGTAGAATTTGAAGAGGGTACAATAGGCATTGCTCTTAATTTGGAATCCAATAATGTTGGTGTTGTGTTAATGGGTGACGGTTTGATGATACAAGAGGGAAGTTCTGTAAAAGCAACAGGAAGAATTGCTCAGATACCAGTGAGCGAGGCTTATTTGGGTCGTGTTATAAATGCTCTTGCTAAACCTATTGATGGTAGGGGCGAGATTTCAGCTTCGGAATCTCGGTTAATTGAATCGCCCGCCCCAGGTATTATTTCGAGACGTTCCGTATATGAGCCTATGCAAACCGGACTTATTGCTATTGATTCGATGATTCCTATAGGACGCGGTCAGCGAGAATTAATTATTGGGGAC